ACATAAACAGGAACTCTTCTGGTTTGAATTTGTTGAAAAACTTCCTGTGATCCTTCTTTTTGATTATAAAGATTGGAATCGACCATTACGCTACATAAAAAACAATGACAGGGATTTTAAAGGGGCTGTAAAAAGCGAAACGTCACAATATTTTTTTGATACATGCCGAAGTGATGGAAAACAAAGAATCTCTTTTACATATCCGCCCAGTTTGTCAACTTTTTTTGAAATGATACAAAGAAGAATAGACAAGTTCACGCTCGAAAAACTATCCTATGATGAACTGTATAATCATTGGGTTTATACAAAGAACAAAAAAAAGAACAAGATAAAAAACGAATTACTTAATAGAATTAAGGCTCTAGACATGGGATTTCTTTCTCGGGATATACTTGAAAAAAGAACTAGATTGGTTAAGGATAATGATAAGACTCAAAAAAAAGACCGGCCTAATCAAAAATTATACTTGTCTCAAGAGTATGATCCTTTTTTGAACGGACCATATCGTGGAACACCCCAACAGTGGTTTTCACCTTCAATCAGAAATAAAACAAATTTTAGAAAGACAGTTAAAATAAATAAGATTCATGATATCCTTCTTTCTGGTACTGATTACACTGATTACCAAGACTTTAAACAGAAAGAATTTGAACAGAAAATGGATACATTTTTTAAAAAAGAATTTTCAACAGAAATTAATATTTTTTTAACTTTCATCCGTAAATTTGTTAGAAAAACAGGATTGAGTCTCAATTTGAAGGTCCCTTCTTTATTTTCAGAAGAAAAACATGATAAAAAAAGAAAAAAATCTATTGGAATCAAAGAAATCGGTAAAAAGGTTGGAATCAAAGAAATCGGTAAAAAAGTCCCTCGATGGTCATCCAAATTAATCAGCGAAATGGAAGCAGAATTTCTCGACTACGCATATGGGAGAGTGCCGAAAGAACCTCATCTTTGCTCAAGAGCAATGAAAGAAATAGTGCTATCTAAAGAACCGAAAAATTTGGCTGATCCCTATGCGCGCCAAGACTACGCGGTTTACCTAGATATGTTGAATGAGCCGGATTTTGAGCGAGACCTAATCATGAGTTCTACACGCGCTCAAAGGCGGAAAGTTATTATTTTGAAACTGCTTCACCCAAAGCCGCAGTCCCCGCTTTTTTGGGGCAAAATCAAAAGTGTCCTCGGTTATTTTTTTACTCATCCAATAAAATTTATTTTTATAAATTGGATGGGTAAAAGAACAAAATCCAAAATTTTAAATTCTACAAAAAAACAGACAAAAACAAGAGAGGAAAAAGCGAAGATCACATCCCAGGAAAAAAACAGGGAAGAACTAATGCGGATAGAAATGGAGGGCGTATGGGAAAACCTGCCATATGGCTCGGGAATACGAAGTTCCTTATTACTAATGCAATCGTTTATTAGAAAAAATATAAGTCTCCCTTTACTCATAATAGCTAAAAATATTGGCCGTTTAGTATTTTTTCAAGTTCCTGAGTGGGTTGAGGATTTTCAGGAATTGAATAGAGAAAGGCTTTTTCCATGCACCCATCTTGGTGTTGGACTAAACGATCAAGAGGTTTTGACCCATTTGATGGCAGAAGGTTTTGACATAAAAATCTTATATCCTTTCCGCTTGAAACCTTGGCACAGATCTAAGCGAAAAGCTCCTCGCAGAAATCGAATCAAAAAGAAAAAAAAACGAAATATACAAAAGGAAGTGGAAGATGATTTTGGTTTTTTAACCATTTTGGGAATGGAAACTGAATATCCTTTCGGTTCTCCCCGAAAAAGATCTTCTTTGATGACTTCCTTTTTTAAACCCATTTTTAAGAAACTAGGAAAACAAATGAAAAAAAAGAAGGCTTTTCAATTTAAAGATTTTAAAATTCTAGGAGTTTTCAAAAAAGTAATATCAGAATTCTCAGAGAGAAATCAAATTCCATTAGTTAGATCGAAAAAAATAGATGAATCAAGTGAAACTAAAAAAGATTCTGTAATCAACAATCAGATAATTGAAGAATCGTTTACTCAAATTCAATCTATAAATCGGGCAAATTCTTTACAGATAGAACACAAAATGAAGAATCTAACTGAACAAGAAATGAAGAATCTAACTGAACAAGAAATGAAGAATCTAACTGAACAAGAAATGAAGAATCTAACTGATAGAACAAGCACAATCAAAAAAAAAATACAAAGACTTACAAAAGATAAAAAAAAAGAAACTTCCGGAATAAATAGTAGTACAAATTCTAATGTAGAATCACAACCACTAAAAAGGATTTGGCAAATATTAAAACGAAGAAACGCTCGATTAATCAGTCAATTACATTATTTAAAATTATATTATTTTCTCAAAATTTTTATTGAAAAAATATACATAGATATCTTTCCACGTATCATTAATATTGCCAGAATCAATACACAACCTTTACCAGAAAAAATTATTGAGAAATACATTTCTAATAATGAAAGAAATCAAAAAAAAATGAACTTTTTTTCGGTTTCGACTATCAAAAAGGCACGTTCTAATTATACTATTAGAACTACTAAGGAAAATTCACATATCTTTTATGACTTATCTTCCTTGTCGCAAAGATATGTATTTTTTAAATTATCACAACCCCAAGCTATTAACTTGTCTAAGTTAAGATCTGCTCTTCAATATCATGGAACATCTTTTTTTCTTAAGACTGCAATAAAGGATTCTTTTGAAATAGAAGGAATATTCCATTCCGAATTAAGGCATAAGAAACCTCGAAGTTATGATCAATGGAAAAACTGGTTAAGAGGCCACCCTCAATACAACTTATCTCCGATTAGATGGTCTAGATTAATACCACAAAAATGGCGAAATAGAGTCAATCAACGTTGTACGGCTGAAAATAAAGATTTTAAAAAATGGAGTTCAGATAAAAAAGACCTATTATTTCATTACACAAATCAAAATTTGTGTAAAGTATATTCAGTACCAAATCAACAAGAGAATTTTCAAAAATACTATAGATATGGTCTTTTATCATATAAATCTATTAATTATGAAACTAAGAAAGACTCATCTATTTATGGATCCCCATTACAAGTAAATAAGAAGAAAAATCTTTCTTATAATTACACTATACACAAATTATTTAATGTTAATGAGGATATTGATCTCAATAATTTTCTAAGAAGGGCTAATATTATTGATAGTGACAAAAAGCCAGATCGAAAATATTTTGATTGGAAAATGCAAAATTTTGCTCTAAGCCAATTTGATATTGATAATGATAATAAAGCTTTTCATTATATTCAAATTCGTCAAAATCCAGAGATCAATCCACCCAATTCCAAAGAAATCTTTTTTGATTGGATAAAAATAGATAAAGAAAGACTAAGTAACCCCGTAACAAATTTGGACTGCGAACCTTGGTTCTTCCCAGAACATGTGCTACTTTATACTGCATATAAAGTGAAACCATGGATTATACCAAGTCCACTTTTTCTTGGAAATTTGTCTTTCCCTATTAGTTTTAGTGAAACTAATAAAGAGATTCAAACTCAAAAAAATTGGGATGTTATACCCATTGAAAAAAGACTTCTTGTATCAAGGACAGGAACAGAAATTATAGAAACACCTTCTGAGGACTTGTACATGAAAATAGGTGGCGAAGCGTTTAGAGGAAGAATAAGAACCCCCGGTTTAGCTCAGTATTGGCTTTTTCAATTGAAATGGTACAATTATTTTGTGGGGAAAACAATACCCGGACTAATGCAACGATTTTCAGCCCAGCTAGAGTGGAATCTAAATTACAAAAAAATGAACAGCTGGGTGATAACCTATCTGAGAAATCACCTATTGAGTATAAATCAACATCTCATTCACTATGAAACTACACTAGAGATGGATGAACTGGCGCAACTTGAGGTAGTGATTCTCGAATCAAATCGTCTATATCTAGGAACTTATAGCCAAATTATTATGTATCAGACCATACGCATTTCGTTGGTTGATCAAAGTAAGCAAGAAATTAATCAAAAATACCGAAACCAAAGATATCTTAGCCATCAAAGAAGAACAGGAAATAGAAAGAAAAATCATTATGATTTTCTTGTTCCCGAAACTATTTTATCATCTAGACGTCGTAGAGAGTTGAGAATTCTAATTTCTTTCAACTTAAAGAATAGGAATGGTGTGGATAAAAATCCAATACTTTGCACCGAGCCTAAGATAAGAAACTGGGGTTTATTTTTGAATAAAAGTAAACATCTTGGTAGAAATCAAAAAAAATTAATGAAATTCTTAATGAAATTCAAGTTCTTTCTTTGGCCTAATTATCGATTAGAAGATTTAGCTTGTATGAATCGTTATTGGTTTGATACCAATAATGGGAGTCGTTTCAGCATGTTAAGGATATATATGTATCCACGATTCAAAATTCGTTGACGGTACATTCTTTCTCTATATTCCCTTGTATCAAGCTTTCAAAGGGCTCATTCAAGACTTACTCGAACAATACCCTATAATTCTAATTATAGGGTATTATGAAAGTAAACAAAACGGCGTAACATATGCCTTGTCTTACATCCCAGTTTCATATAAAATGCTACGATACTAAGTCAATGACGTATCAATTAGATCTACAAATGCATCAAGGAAATCTTCGTAATTTTAGGTTTCAGTTATTCACTTTTGTGAGTGTAAAAACCCTCTTTTTATATCCCTATCCGAATCAAATTCAAAATTGGATTGATTCATATTAATTGATAAAATAAGCAATCCATAAAGAAATTAAAATTCTTGTGTATACTACATTAAAATAGCCGGTATTATTATTACTGATCAATCAAATTCATATCTGTTCTGTAAAAGGGGGAGGGGGAAATTCTTTTATGCTAAAAGATGCATTCGTTTCAATTATTTTGCAAGAGGAAAACAAAGAAAACAGAGGGTCCGCTGAATTTCAAGTAGTTAATTTCACCAATAAGATACGGAAACTTACTTTACATTTGAAATTGCACAAAAAGGACTATTCGTCTCAGAGAGGCCTGCTAAAAATTCTGGGAAAACGTCAACGGCTGCTGGCTTATTTGTCAAACAAAAACAGAATACGTTATAAAGAATTAATTGGTCAGTTGAATATTCGAGAAACAAAAGCTGATTAATTTGAAGAGTTGGTTTGAATTATTCGCTTCAATTGGAATGTAATGAACTTCTTTTCGCTTTCAGCAATTCATGGAAGAATGAATCGGGAAAAAACCTATGACTACGCCAGTTACAAGAAAAGACCTCATGATAGTCAATATGGGTCCTCACCACCCATCAATGCATGGTGTTCTTCGACTCATTGTTACTCTAGATGGAGAAGATGTTATTGACTGTGAACCAGTATTGGGTTATTTACATAGAGGTATGGAAAAAATTGCGGAAAACCGAACAATTATACAATATTTGCCTTATGTAACACGTTGGGATTATTTAGCTACTATGTTCACAGAAGCAATAACTGTAAATGCACCGGAGCAGTTAGGCAATATTCAAGTACCTAAAAGGGCCAGCTATATCAGAGTCATTATGCTGGAGTTAAGTCGTATAGCTTCGCATTTGTTATGGCTTGGCCCTTTTATGGCAGATATTGGGGCACAGACCCCTTTCTTCTATATTTTTCGAGAAAGAGAATTGATATATGACCTATTCGAAGCTGCCACCGGTATGCGAATGATGCATAATTTTTTTCGTATCGGAGGGGTAGCTGCTGATTTACCTCATGGATGGATAGATAAATGTTTGGATTTTTGCGATTATTTTTTAACAGAGGTTGCTGAATATCAAAATCTTATTACACGCAATCCTATTTTTTTAAAACGAGTTGAAGGAGTAGGCATTATTGGCGGAACGGAGGCAATAAATTGGGGTTTATCGGGACCAATGCTACGAGCTTCCGGAATACAATGGGATCTTCGTAAAGTTGATCAGTATGAGTGTTACGACGAGTTCGATTGGGAAGTCCAATGGCAAAAAGAAGGGGATTCATTAGCTCGTTATTTAGTAAGAATCAATGAAATGGCAGAATCCATAAAAATGATTCAACAGGCTCTAGAAGGAATTCCGGGGGGGCCCTATGAGAATTTAGAAATCCGACGCTTTGATACACTAAGAGATCCGAAATGGAATGATTTTGACTATCGATTTATTAGTAAAAAACCTTCTCCGACTTTTGAATTGTCGAAGCAAGAACTTTATGTGAGAGTTGAAGCCCCAAAAGGAGAATTGGGAATTTTTCTGATAGGAGATAAGAGTGTTTTTCCTTGGAGATGGAAAATCCGACCACCGGGTTTTATCAATTTGCAAATTCTTCCTCAGCTAGTTAAAAGGATGAAATTGGCTGATATTATGACGATATTAGGTAGCATAGATATCATTATGGGAGAAGTTGATCGTTAAAATGATAATTGATACAACAGAAGTACAAGCTATCAATTCTTTTTCGAGATTGGAATCCTTAAAAGAAGTCGATGGGATCATATGGATGCTTGTTCCTATTTTCAGTCTTGTATTAGGAATCACAATAGGTGTACTAGTAATTGTTTGGTTAGAAAGAGAAATATCTGCAGGGATACAACAACGTATTGGACCTGAATACGCCGGTCCTTTTGGAATTCTTCAAGCTCTAGCAGATGGTACAAAATTACTTTTCAAAGAGAATCTTCTGCCATCTCGAGGAGATATTCGTTTATTCAGTATCGGACCATCCATCGCAGTCATATCGATTCTACTAAGTTATTTAGTAATTCCTTTTGGCTATCATCTTGTTCTAGCTGATCTCAGTATCGGTGTTTTTTTATGGATTGCAATTTCAAGTATTGCTCCCATTGGACTTCTTATGTCAGGATATGGATCAAATAATAAATATTCCTTTTTAGGCGGTTTACGAGCTGCTGCTCAATCAATTAGTTATGAAATCCCATTAACTCTATGTGTGTTATCAATATCTCTACGTGTGATTCGTTGAGACATAAAATTGATCCTACTTCTTTTCTTTCTAGAAAGGGCCTTTGCTGAGTTGAATATATTTTTATTTTTGATTCATCATTCGGGTTGATGAACTAAACCAGATAGTTATATGAGTGAAAGAAACAGCTTCTAAATTTGCAGTAAAAAGATTGAATCTCATTTTCTATGTACAAGAGTGAAGTGAAAGTAAACATAAATATTAGAAACTGTTTACCCCAAGATTGGTTAATTAGTGATCATGGCTTGAAGCGGGTGCAAAAGATCAACTATATGGGTTTTTTACTATCTATTACCATACATGTATTACCCTAATGGCGAATTCGCAAAAGAGGTGGATAGTTAGGAACACCAAGGTACACAAAGGATTCGTAATAGAGATTATGTCAGTTATTCAACAGGATTTTTCTGTGCATAAGCATAAAAGGAATTCTAATTGGAACTTTAAGTTGGTAGAAATGATGAAGAAGTACTCCCCCCGATTCCGATCCAGAGTATCCTCC